CTAGTAAGTAGCTGTCCTGCCCTTGAGCCAGTGAACCTCAGGTAGAAACATGCCTGCCAGTGAGACAAAGTCATTCCAACCACAATGCTTTCGATTGATTTCATATATGCTCACGATCCAGTCAAGAATAGAATTCTAGTACGAGTAGCAAACTGAAGGAAGCTCAGCTTACTCTTATCAAAGGTTGAACGGGACTCTTCTTTCTTAGCCAGAAGCCGATTCACAATCAATTCCGGTGTGAAGAGTATAAAAGCATTCCTGCGAGCCTCTGTCTCCGGGGCTAGTGAGCAAGTTGAATCCATCCTTCTCAAGCCGGCCTTTGATAAACTTCGAATATCTAGGCCTGGAAAGGCGGAGAGGAGAGGGACAGGCATTCGCAGCCGTGATCTTATATATGATACCACCAAAAGATCGAATTAGTCTGTACCTTAGCAGCTCCTTCTCGAAGACCGGATTTATGGTCAACGACTCTGACCTTATTTTCATTCAAGGGCGTGGAAGCCCCTACTTGAGCATCTCCTATGAAACTACTTCCCTACGGGCTCATTTCCGGATATGAATATTCCACGGATTGCTTCTTCGCTTCAGCTTTCCTATCAATAAAGAATTTCTTCTTCTCCGTATTGCTTCTTTCTTCACCGCGGAAGATGCCCCCAGAACTACTAAGGAGTCCCGCTTGGAGATTGAATCAAGATCCCTGTAAGCAACGACGTTAGACGAATTTGCTCCTATTGGGAAGAATTTCCATTATCATGGACAGGTGAGCCCTACCACTCTCAAACTCACTACTAAAGAGATGCCTATTGGCCATTCTCAACACTGTGAATCCCATCTCGAAGCATCAATGCCATTCTTGCTAAGAGCAGTGGCATCTTTGTCCTTCAAAGAGCGGATTAGGCTTCCCCCTATAAACAGTCTCAGATGGACATTAAAAAGAAATTTCTAGAGTCAGATGTGGCATTAATATTTGATAAAGGAAGTGACATACCTAGTATAAGGAATAGAGAGGAATCCAATCCCCTAAAGAGAAATGGGAAAACCGATGCTATTTCAGCTGTTGGTGCTATTGATTAAGTTGAGTAGGGGCATGCCTTAAGGAAAGGACTCAGTCTCTCGGGTATCTATCAACATATAGAGATCTTGCCTCTGCGTCTGCTGCTATTGATGTGTCCGCTCCCATTGACTCTTTTTGAGTAAGATCAGTAGGCGAGAAGCTCACATCCGGCTCCATAGAAGGAAAGATCAGAGTCATCTTATCTTGACTACTCCCTAGAAAACAGAACTCTTAACGATGCTTTGAATAGCAATCTTTCGTACCCCATTCAATAGACTTGCTGGGAAAGCTTAATAGAGTGACCAAGCTAAGACCTTAGACGAAGAGAGTGTCCAACCAATCACGACAAGCAGCCTTGCACTAAGCAAGTCGTAGTCCCAGCTTTTTTTTCTCCTTCGATAGAGTTGGATTGGAAGAGTCAGCCTGCGGGGTAAGCCTTTTTCACGTGTGCGCATTATTTAAGATTAGTCTGTCTTTTCTGGAGTAAGAAATCCAATTCGAGCTAAGCTAAGTTTACTTAGCTTGGGTTTACTTTAGAGCTCCTTATCTATGGCTTACTCATATGATGCGTGGGAAGAAAGAGATGCGTGCCGGAGGTCGAAGCCTTCTATCAATCGCATGCAGGTCTATCATCTTTAGACAGTCGCATACTCGAGTGGATTGCCCTATGTATCAGACCTAGAACGGAATTTCCCAACAGGAGCTCTTGGTATACTACTAGGGATTCAAAATCCACCATAACATAAGGAGAGGAGGTAGAGCAATAGCTTGGCTTGACCCTCTTAATGAAGATCGATCTGGCAGAGGAGAAGTAGATCCATTCAAGTCCAAAGCAAGGTGGAAAGTCTCAATTCAATGCTGCGGTTGATGACCGTAGCAATAGTCAATGGCAGTGGAGGGAAGGCGCTTGGAAGGTTGCTTCTGCTGTTGAAAGCCTATTCCAGTCCGTAGCCCTTTTGTTTACCTTAGTCAAGATCCCTGAATCCGAATAGAATGAATGAGATATCCTTTCGTTTAAGAAGAAGGAAAGAAGACGATTCCAATCTTAGAGTCTAAGGGAGATTTCTTAGAATGGATGCACAGAATCCACAGCTGTTGAATCCGATCTTTGAAAGAAGGAAGAGGCATATGCCAGAACAGGTTTCACGAATGAATCCCTGTTAGGACAAATAAGCTGCTTGGGTCTCCCTTGGTTTGCTAGAATAGACTCTTAGATGGACAGAATGCCCCATTTCAGTCTATTGGTACCTAGAGACAATACAATCTTGACTTTCTTTCCTAAGCTTGAATGTGGCGAAAAGCAAGGGACTGCAGGAGGTATAGCAAGCGCAGTCGGTAGTCTGGTCTGATGTATGCTATGTTGTGTACTCGACCCGACATGTGCTTCGCAGTTGGGATGGTTAGCCGATATCAGAGTCATCCAGAAAGTGCTCATTGAGCTGCAGTAAAGAGGAAATTTCGACATCAAACGGAACCAAAAAACTAGCTTTGTGCTACCAAGGTGGAAATCTCAGTTGACTGGATATAGTGATTCAGATGGGTCTGCTGATAGGGATGAACGAAAACCCACTTCTGGCTACACCTTCATACTTGGCGGAGGAGCCAGAAGTGGTGTAGTAAGAAAGAAGGAAATCCTTATCCATGATGGAATCCGAGTTTGTAGCCTGCTCAGTTGCAGTGATGGAGGCTATATGGTTAAGGAGATTCTTGCAAAGTTTGGACATTCCGGGACATATAGATAAAGCCGTTGTGATCTATTCTGATAACACGGCTGCAATAGCTTATGCAAAGGATCTCAAGTTCCGTGGTAGAAAAAAAACTTACATGGACACCCGACTTCACTTCATTTGGTTATGAAGTATATCTCCACCTATGAAATGGTTGCTGACCCTTTGACCAAACTCATTTCTAGAGATGCGTTAAAAAGGCATGTTAGGAGTTTGGGATTGCGTAGGATTTGATATACTTTAAATAAAAAGTATATGTTGAAAGGTAGCTACGGAATTGCTCCTATTACAAATCCCCGGGGATTCACTCCTACCTTATAGTTACCGCCTCGTGGGTGGGTCCTTCAACTGGTATGAAATCACTAATGGGAGGCGGTTATCTGAAACCTTAACATAGTCATATTCAAGTTATCCCAATAGTCAATGAGCAGGAAGAGGTTTAGGAAGTTAATTCAAGCAAGAAAGGAAAGTCCATTGACTTGGCTACGCCACACCAACCCTATGATTCCCATCGAGAAAGAAGAGTTCACAGCTACCGGCACCGACTCGAACTAAGAAGAGCTACTTAACAACTACCTACTATTAGGTAGTGCCCTCCTCCAACAACGGGGCTAATGCCGACTCCAAGACCTCTTATGCCTACTCTTCAAAATGAAACTTCCCTTCTTCCAAGAGCTAAATCGATGGCACTAGGGATCTATCCTAAAGAAAGAATTGACTGACCTTGCGCCGGTATCATTTAGCGGAACTCCTGTTTACCCTGCGGGTCTGTAACTCCCATATGAGATTTGAACCTCATTCCTTCACCTGTGCTTGGTAGGCACTGTTTGTGGAGCCCTTTGGTAATACCAGAGGTGAGATGCCTTCCTACGGCTCACCATGAAATGGGCCATGTGGGCGAGTCAAGTGGGTTCTCACCGTAAGAGAATGTCGTCTTTTCGTTCAGTCGAATAGAAACTTTTAAAGCAAAGGCCGTGGATAGAGAGTGATAAAGGGGGAATAGTATTCTTTCAGCCTATTCTAACATTCGAGTTCATTCTCGATAGTCAGATAGTGAAGTTCGAAGGGGGAGGAAGACTAGTGCCAAGCTAAAGACTAGAGAAAAAAGCTTTTGTTGAATCGATTTCAAGTGGTATCGTATTTAATAGAAATGGCAGCTTTTAGGCATGATCTATCTCTCTGCTTTGAATAGTCAAGATGTGCCCGTGGGATGAGACTTTAGGGGGAGACTTTCTTTCTTTCTCTGATTTTAATGCGGGATCTCCTGTTGATCCGGTAGTAGGGGTCTTCGTTTTTGCTGTTACAGAATCCCGTGCTACGGTTCTTTTAGTATGGACATGGCTTAAGGAAGCGAATTAGGGTATATAAAGATAGCCGGAGGCCCCCGCGGTATACTTTTGAGGCGCATTCCGCCAGTAGTAACTGATCGACTAGGAAAGAGATCTTGGGAATCCCTTTTTTGGCCTTTCACAAGCCTTAAGTTTAAGTGAGTTGTCTTGGTAGGATTTCCCATCCTAAATTTTTCGATACGAGATTCTAGAAGGCAAGCATCCAGAGATGGGCTGAAGACGGAGACCGAACTCAATCTCGGACTGATGAAAGGGAGAATGGCTAGAGATGCTGCGGGCTAAGACCTATTCTGTTCACCGGTTCTAGGAAGGACAATATGTGCTAAAAGGGGGCTTAACCGCTCTCGACTTCGTTTGATCTTCTGTCGGTTCCCTGAAGAAAGGAAAGCTTGATCCGTACTCAACAAGGGGGCTACAACGAGTGGAGATACCTCTCCAGAAGCATCGTGATTTCCACCGCTCGTTAGACCCTAAAAATAGGAAAAACCATTTCCGGGACTCAGACAAAAGGCGCGTGAGGAGATTGAAAATCACGATCTCGAGCTTATTTGATAGCCCATTTATCGAAAACTAATGGAATCGCCTAAATAGACTAATTCAGATAATTGACAAAAGACCTGGATGTCGATCCGTCTTTCAACTAAAAGAAAATTAAAATGGGGCAGTTCACCTGCAAGACTTTCCAGGAAAGCCTATTCCTTCCCGGATCAAAGCAATTGAGAACGATGCGAGTCAAAAGAGCTTCCACTGACCCCATAACCTGGATTTGGCAATAAAGTCAATCGACGGCACGAAAGTAATGTACTCAAGCTTCTGGTGGGATGACCAGAGAGAAGGGGATATCTTTACACTGGAGGAAAGAAAGAGTGAATCAATGGGTACGAGGTAATGATATTCCTACAATGGACTCTGACTACGGAGACTTTTCAAGTGGACTACTCTACAGGGGCAGGGACTGCATCGAGATGGGAATGCAACAATTGGGATTGGAACAACTACTTATACTTACACTGAGACTCGGTCTAGCAGGACTTAGACTTATATTATAGGATAGCCACTATTGCTACTAGCTCGCAATAAGAAGGAAGTAAAGAAACTTCCACTAAATGGCCTTGCAGACACACATTGAACTTATTTGACTTAAAGGTTTCTTAGTCTGACTATAAGCAGCCCTAGTACTGTTAGCTTCTCAGCTCGTTATTTTAGCTAGTAAGACTAGGCCCCTTTAAGTAAGTTAACTAGAAAGCATCTAATTCAAAATAAGACTAATCAATACTAAAAGCTCGCGAGCTCCTTTGGAAGGACTGGCAAGAAAGAGAGAAAAGAACTGGCATGGACCGCTCGTATAGAAGTTCTTCCCTCAGCAGTCAATTTCATAGTAAGATAGATGAATATATAGACTGGGCTGGCTTGATACGGAGATCTGATAGTGACTATCTCGCTTGCCCACTGGCTCACTGTAATAAGAAGGGATTACACGAGCGATATGAATGGAAGGACACTAAGACTATGGCTATACGAGTAAGAAAATATCCTATAATTTGTAAAGGCTAAAAGGGAAATAGAATTATAAACATATTAACTAGATATATCTTCAAAAGAGGAAATAAAAGAAAGAGCTTCTCCTTGATTCAGATGTCTTTCTTATTTAAAGAAGGAGCAGCTTTCAGTTTGTCCTTCTTTCTTCTTAAATAAAAAAAAGAAAATTATCTAAGATAAGATAACGAGTGAGAAGAAGAAAACAAAGGGATACTTTTAGTAAGATCGAAAGCAATAACGCGAAGGGAAATGATCAAGAGAGGTGGATTAGACGACAGAAAACTTGTGATAAATAAAGCCAGATATATAAAGTGTGCCACGAAGGGACTCCACCTTGCAGATGGAAGGGCATTGTATTCCTCGGTCATTGCTTGACGCAACTCAGCTTGCTTGGCAGCTTGACTATAACAGGTTGGTTCAGTAGAGTAGGGGCTGTAGAATGTGAAGATAGAGAAAGCAACTCACGTGGCTTATGAATACCCGATTTTGAGCGGGTTATCATGGGGTGCTGATTTGCAGCCGGACCCAAGTGGAGTGTGGAAGGAGGATTGGGTTGGTTTGAGTTGGAGATGTGAGAAGTAATGGCAGGTTGCTCGACAAGAGGAGAATCATGAGGAAATGAGTTGTCAGTTGAGGACCGGTTCCTACTAGGCGAAATAGATGGGGAAGAAGAGGTTTTCTTGCTAATGAGATGAGAGGAAGAGCTGCCTAATCCTTAGGGTTAGGTTTAGGGTTAAGGAAAGCAAGCCGCCATGGGGAGGTGCCCCCTGACCCCCTAGGTTCCCCTCCCGGGGGGTTCCCTCCGGGGGAGAAGTTAAGACTCGCTCACTCGGGCGCTACACCAGAGTAGCTCCCTTCCCTCGCAGCTTTCGAGCTAGGGTTAAATTGGCCTTAAGGGGCCAAGGACTTAAAGTTTTTGATTAGCTGTTTACCTATTTCCGGTGGAGAGGAGTGCGCGTTGTGCAGGGAAATCTTTACCTAATAGGTGAGGATTTCTACTAGGTAGTTAGTGTTATAGAACACTCCAAAACAGGGAATGTATTAATTTACATTTAATTGTAGCATTGTATATATACAGTGCTTAGTTCAAACAACCTGTGTTCGAATAGCACTAAGACTTACTTAGTCAGTTGAAGACCTACTGAACGATTGTGATCGCAGAGTTGGTTTCACCCCCATCTTTGCAGTCTACCTGAAAAAGGATAGGCGACCTGCGTTTGGCCATCTAATGAAGTTCTCGTAGAGTTTGATCCTTATGAATTCAATCTTGTTTAGGGCAAAATGAGGGGTATGTATATCAGTTTCGTCCCGTTATGTTACCTGTATTTCTCAAGCTTACCAATAATATGCCTATAGCGCGTCCTATTCATGATCGTTCCAGTTCTGCTTTAGATGGTAGAAGGATTCCGCCATTATGGGTTCGGTATGAGACTCCTATGAATCATAATCGTCCCCATGATCGTGCAGATAGTCTTGCGACCCTTTACCATTTAGGAGAACACGGAGTCCGTCATGTTCGCCATAGATCTGGTGCTATCTATACATTTGGGCCATGGATTCCCACTAGGAGTCTTCCTCAGATTCAAGGTGAACGGACTCCCTGGCTTCGATTGCAGGGTCTATCTGATATATTAAAAGATACATGACGAATCAATGCATTTGGCGTTAGGGAAGCATTACGACATGCGTACAGGAAAGACACTCGCTTCGTAGTTGTTACCTGTCTTTTACTCGGTTTGGGTCTTTGGTGTATGGTTGCCCCTATGCCTTTGGCCTTAAAACCAGCTGCCATATCATCTGTTGATTTAGGATTCCTTTTAAAGGTTGCTAAGGAGACCTTTATTGAGGGGGTCTGTAGCACACATCCTCATGTCAAAAGTCCATGTAATTGTGGTGAACCACTGAATAGTGAGTTACAAGTGCTCTTAAAAAAGGATGAACTTGTTTTTGATCCACTTAAAATAAATTCTCCACAAAGACATGTTGTCAAAGCTTTTGCAGTTTACATGGCTGCTATCATCGACAGTATTGCCCTTTGCGAATCCGTATCGCAGGATGGTGTATATATCAATATATGATATTGTGCTGTCTTTGTCTGATCTTTCCAGAAGTATGCTGTTCTAAGGGGCTCCTCCCCTAACATGCCTACTGAAGGTGGTGTTCGAGGTACTCCCGTATGTAACTTAGCGCATGTTAAGATAATAAATTGAAAATAAATATATTGGATAACAGATCGATTCTCTTCTGATTTCATCTTTCTATAATAAAATATATTCTCTTACTCATAAGAATACAATATCTAATATTGATATACCCAAAACGGGGACTGGAAAGGTATATAGTAGTTCAATAATTCGACTTCCGTCGAATACTCATCCCAATATGCCATATTGGAGGAGTTGCCCATCACTCAACATAAGGAGTAGCGGTCTAAGAGTGCCAGATAGGAATCCACTTCTTGCTCCACTCTTGTCTCCCCCTCCTACCACTCCTTCTGATCCTGTGCTTGTATTAAAAACGCCACCATTTACTGATCCTACGGAAATAGCTCATAAAGTACTGAATAGAGAGCGAATAGTTAATCAATTTCTTTTACATGATAAGCTTTTGAATCCTCCTGCTAGTGGCCCTCGTGTAATTCACAATACGCATATAAGTGAATTGCCTAAGGCCTCTCCTTTGCCTATATACAAATTCCATCCTCTTAAGGATAGGCCACAGCCATCTAAAAATTCATTAGCCCGCGTAAGGGCCACCCTAGGTCAACTAAGCAGGGGGGAATTAATCCATTTACTGGTCCCGTGGATCAACATATAGGTGGCTCCAGCACAGGAGTCGTTGATGGCAATACGGCTGCACAAGTACTCCAATCTGCGGCCTCAGAGCCGGCGGAGGAACAATCATCTAATGAAGCAGCCATTGCGGCACCTGAACATCAAGATAGTAGTAAAGTAGCGCTTTACATATCTGGTGTTATACTAGCAACGGCTATAATTACTTTTAAGCTGGTTGTGAGTAGGACTACAGGCTCTTAGGCTAGGGATGTTTTTTTTTTGAATACCTCAATCCCAGGGCTAGAGATCCTCCTATAATAGTATAGTGCTGCGTAAACAGAATATTAGCTTCCCTGAAACAAGCCACACCAAAGCAAACTAACGACGATATGATAAAGTATCATGGTACGTCCGCTAGTTCCTTTGATTTTATTCCCAATCTCGCTCGGCTCGGGGCGATCACTTGAACAGGGCGGGATTGATCGATCTACATCAATAATTCCGGCTTCCCTTCCTTCCGGATTTTTGCTTCCCCCATTCCTTTTATTGAGCATAATGATGCGAATCGGGTTTGTTGTTTTTAGTATGCAGCGTCAAGCAGTTCCGCTTTCCCCTACCGATGATGTGCCGAGAAGTGCATTGTTGGAACTGGGTTGGAACGCTTTTAAGACCATAAGCTCTAGATTCGGGGGTTTCCGCTATAGCCGAACACAAGGGAAAGATCATTATTTTTACCGGAAAAGATCGTTTTATCAGGTAATGGAGACACTATAAGCATTCCTTTGGTTATGTATAAGCCTTCCAACAGAAAGACTTGTATGCATCAAAAACCTCAGGTTCATAGTGGTAAATGCATTCAAAAGGGACAAATTTTAGCGGCTCATATTTCAATTTCAAATAAACATCGCGGCGTGGAAAACTCGTTTTTTTGGGGGGGTTGTCCCCACTGGTTTGCGAAAGCAATGGGAGACTTGCTCCATAGAACTCCCCAGAGACTTTCGTCCCCAGTATTCTCTATGGGCAAAGGCGCTCAGGTGCGCTTAAAGTCTTATTGCCTAGACGTTATCTTAAGACGAGGTCGCCACCTCGCCTGCTTTAGTCTCAAATAGGGCGCAAATTGAGGTGAACACACTGGACCGAACCCCCCTACGTCAAGAGCTTTTGGCTTTTCACAAGAGAGCACCAGGTCGTAACACCGGAAGACTGCGCCGTAATTCTTAAAATGATCTAATTTATTTGTACGGTTAGTCACCAGTGGCACAACCGGAGGGCTAAGTAGCGCCTCAATGGGAGTATTGAGATCCTCCGCGATAGTGTAGTACCAAAAGAGAGAATGGACTTCATCCATTCGGACAAAACCCATGCCTCTCCTAACCAGTCGTACTCTGACCAGGCTTCGAATAACTCCGAGATCACCGAGTCTCTCGGGAATCGAGGGGTCAAGAGCCTAATCAGGTACCCCTTCACCATACCTTGTTGATAACAGGTTAAGTGTTTACCAGTGGTTGCGCTTAACCAGATCCAAAAAGGGAGAGGACACACACCGTTCGGTGAGTGAAAGACGAGGAAATGCCGATGCCAGTCTTTCCCAGGAGGCGCCGTGCGTCGAGTATACACCCGGTACCCAGCTTCCCATAAACGATACGACAATGGAAGATCCGTAGACATAATGGCCCTCATTACAGAAACAAGGGATATAGAACTAACTAAGGATCTTAACATGCGACAGGAGACGGGACTCAAGTTCTTAGTCACCCCGCGTACGAAGAACCGCTTAGCAAACTCCAAAGCACCAACTTACGATACTAACGATTTCTCTAACGAAAATGGAACATTCAGTGGCGACATTAGCTCGTGATAACGCTCAGCCACCCGCTCATCTCCGATGACGATATCGTCACCGAGGATAGCGTAGCGTGTAAAAGGAACTCCTGGATATACTTGGGCTGCTACGAACCAAATCACCAATGGTGAGTTAATGCGAAAGCAGGCCAAGCTCCGTAAAAGCCCAACGGGGCTCCTGTTACAAAACGAACTCTACCTCGAGGAAGCCGACGACGATAATTTCTAATCGTCGGCAAATCGTAGTAGTAGTAGTATAGTAGGCAAACTTTCACAATAGTCTTATCCACGAGCAAATCAATGTTCGGCAGCGGAAAATCGGGAACATGCTTTATTGAGATTTCAAAAATCGATGCATACGCGAGCACGTCCATCCCTCTTGGGCACGGGGACGATGTTCGAAATCCAATCAGAATAATCTACTGCCTTAATGAAATCAGTATAAGAGTAACAAGACAGCTGAAGAGAGGATGACGTAGGCAAGAATCAACCTCTTCCCGGTGAGGTTTTGATGTATCGCAGAATCCGAAAAGCAGCTTCTAAGTGAGATGATCTCGGCTTGTCCATAAAAATCGGCTGATCACTCCCCCCTATGTTGTAAGTGTAAGCAATGTCTGGGCGATAATTAGTAAGGTAGAAAAGGCTCCCAACAAGTCTCCTGTAAGTAGATGGGTCATCCAATAGCTCTCCTGCATCTGAGGCTAATTTTAGATCTTGTTCCGGTTTGCACGCAGAAAGACCAGCTTTTTACAATAAATCCATTGAATACTTGCACTGGGTTCCAAACCTCTTTGCGACCTCATCACTTCAATCCCCAGAAAAGACTTTTAGTCCCATAAATCTTTCATATCAAACTGGGTTCTTAATGTTCTCGTAAGCTCATTTATCGAAGCTAAGTCATTACTAGAGAAAGCAATGTCATCCACATAAACCAAAAGAAGGACAATCCCTTATGTCGACCTCCTTATAAACATTGAATGATCCGATTGACTTCTTTGAAAACCGGCTCCTTCCTCTACTCCTATTTCGGCTCAACTACATGCTGCTGCACCTTTCAAACCAAGCTCTTGGTGCCTGCTTTAGCTTGTCGGAGGCCGTAACGTAAATCGCTTTCTTGAGCTTGCATACCAAGTTAGGATTCCTAGGAGAAGAGAAGCCTGGAGTTGGAGGAGGCTGAATAGAAACTTATTCTTGCGGATCCCTCCTTCCCTTATGTTGTTGAAAGGCATTCTTCACGTCAAGTTGAAATAAGGGCCACTTTTTGATTGCAGCCAAGGCAAGAATGCCACGAATGGTGGTCATTTTAGCAACCTGGGGCAAATGTTTCCCCTATCTCTAAATGGGTTCGACTCAATATTCTTGAAGGAATCCTTTAGCTACTAATCTAGCTTTGTATCTCTCTACCGAGCCATCTGCTTTATGCTGGATCTTGTAAATCCACTTGCAGCCAATGGCTTGTTTCCCTGCAGGCAATGAGACTAAGTCTTATTCTTTTTTTCCTGGGCATTGATTTCATCCTGTATAGCATCTCTCCAGCAAGAATGATTGAAGGCTTCAGCAAATGATTCAGGTTCATGAGAAGATTGAACTGACATGGGGTAAGCTCGATGTTTTGGGGAAAACGATTCATAAGATAAGATAAAAATCCTTCAACGGGATAAGAAACTTGAGAGGATCGACGAACCTGAGAGAGGGATCCAGAATCTGAGGAAGCGACTGGGCTAGACTGCTGATCTTCTGAAGTAGTCTGACCCTGGGAAACAGACTGTAATCGCCGCCGAGAATAAAGATGCTGTGCCGGGTGACTGGAATCCTCTGAGGTCAGCTGAACAGGCTGACAATCGGCATCAGATGCTGAGCAAAGCTGCTGGCCTGAAGAGTGAGGCTGATCCGTAACATCAACTGCAGAAGAATGAGGTTCGAGTTGATGAACAGGAGAAGGCCGCAATACATCTCCATCACCATTCTCCCCCGGGGCTTATTAATTAGGTTAAGGAAAATATGAGGCGACCCCATTAAAGAAAACATTCAAGGATAATCTTCATCTCTTGGATTTCACGTCATAGCATCTATACCCGGACTGAGCATATCCAAGAAAGACAGAAGTGGTTGCCTTGGGGACAATTTTTTTCTTAACTGCGCAGGAATATGAACAAAACACGTGCATCCAAACACTCGCAAATGCTTAGCTTATAGGAGGATGGTGCTGCCCCAGTAAGAAGTTCGTGAGGTGCCGCTGCAGCTTATTCCCTCTCTCTCCCCCCCCCCCCCCCAAAAAAAAAGGAGAGAGATGTCCCGTCCCTTCTTTATGCACATCCATATACATAGCCAGACACAAAGGTGTACAATCCGGTCATGCGGTTCTTTAAGTTCATTCACTGTAGGTTCTCTTACTTGCTCTAGTGGCTGGCAAACGCCAACCGAGAGAACGAATGGCTCAGGAATCGACTGGTTCCGAGCGGACTCGTGGAGCTGCTGCTTGGATTATCGTAGAATAAGAGGAGCCGTCTTAGGAAATGACTTAACTTAAAAGACAGATGCCACCGCTGCGAGGCGAGGGAGTAACTTGTCTGGTCTTGCGGTGCACTCACTCCCGTTACGAGAATGAAATGACGCCCCAGCTCGACTCGAGACCAAGACTCCTTACAACTCGCACCAATAGCGGCACTGAGCGGCCGGAGATTGATTGAAAAGGCAGCCCCTCCCCTCTAGCCGCCTACCTACTCGTGCTCGTAGCTCGATCGGAGGTTAAGAGTGTGGTCCGGCGGAAAAACAGAAGTCGTCCGTATCAAGTGATACGTGAATTGCTCAGTAGTGCTTCGCCACTACCGTAGCTGGCGGAAATAGCTTAATGGTAGAGCATAGCCTTGCCAAGGCTGAGGTTGAGGGTTCAAGTCCCTCCTTCCGCTCTTGGCTTCGTCGTTTAGTGGTAACGAGTAGAGTAGGCAGCGAGTGGAGTGCATAAGCCCCTTTAGAGATAGGGGCGAGCAGCAAGCAGCACCTTGTTTGTATAGGGTTCCAAACCAATCTTACTAATAATAAGAAAGGGGCAAGCCAAAACCTACTCCTAACAAGTTGCTGGCTTTTCAGCCGTTGCGCGCTAGCGCGCTTCTGTTTTTCAGCAGGCTTCTTCAAATATCCCATAAAGTAGGGGTTATAACTAGTTGTAGCTAGCTAGCGCGCTAGCGTTTTCCCTTACTAGTAAAGGGGCTGCTAGTTGTAGCGCGCAGTGTACTAGTGAATAGGAAAAGCGGATTGAGATTACTAATGACGGATGGAGGTTGAGGATCGAACATGTTCGGTGCCTCGCCCTTGTCTTGTCTCCTTCGCCGGAGACTGCAAATGATGGGAATCCTATCGATAAAGAAGAGGCATAGGCATCGCCTCTCGATCCAATCCGTCTTTCCCTGGCCTCCCCAACACACTCTTGATACGAAATCAACCTCCCTCCATAGAGAAGAGATCTAAAGTCTGGGTCCCCTCGATCACCCTTCCCTTGAACCTGAACTGGTCGAGAGAGATGAACCCGCACCACATTTTATAACCTTCGAACCGAAACCCCCAACTAGAGATGGAATTCCAGAACCTAAACAACTCAATTGAGAGCTCCGTGACCGGTTCAATTCAAGGGAAGGTCCACCAATAATTGATAGGCCATTCCCCTCCCTATCCCTTTCTTGATCCCTCATTCCACTAATTCGTTGTTACTGATTCATTCAAGGACTGAAAGCTGCTTTTCGTTTTATGAAAGGGCATAGACTCCCCACTTCTTTGTCTTATTAGCGCAGGTCTTCGTCAACGATGAAAGCCGCTGAACTTAAGACTCGAGTTGAGAAAGAGGGCTAGGCCCAGGATAGGAGGGCTTTCAGGGACTGGGGAAGACGGGTGGATTATAGAGCTAGGGGCGGATCAAAGGTTTGTCCATTGGGATTGGGCATGGACGAGCCTCGACTGGGCCAGCATTGATGAAAAAATGACAAAATCTAAACTTCTCCCATCGCATCATTAACCGGTGTAGGATTAAAGATCAGGTCCAGGATTCGAGTCAAATCGACCTTCCCTCTCATCTCAGGGTGAGGCAAGGCCTTTAGGGCTCAAATGTTCGTTGTTCAATATCTCGGCTGCTCAAGAAGTTGGACTAGCTGCTCCTCCGACCCGGAGTGGATTCTAGGGGAAGGGCAGAGCCTCACCTTGCAGTAGGAAGGTGTTCGTTGCTGGGACGGGTTCAAACTGGACTGAAGGGAGGAGGAATTAAATAGTCCTCTCTTCCTGGGGATTCATCACTGGCTAGGGCTTTCGAATCAAAGCATGGGCATCTGCAACTAAGAGGGAGCAGTAGATCGTCGATTGAAGAGCCAGGTCAGTAAACTTCTATTGGGACTTCTATTGATTATTGATTCGACTATAGGGACTCCTAGCAACAAACTTGTATGACGGGGCCCCCATGGAGACGCAGGAGATGCAGGAGCCGCCAGCCGGATCGACCAATAAATGATAGGCCAGAGGGATGGGCTCATTCGACTAATTAGTGATCCCTGGCCCTACCTAACAAAGAGATGTCCCTAAACAAAAATAGGGGATTGGTTGATCGGAAAGCTCGGGCAGGAGTAGGACATTCCATAAAAATCTTTCTGATCCGCTAGCTGTCACTCCTTGCCCTATTCGGTCGCTTCACTCCTCTCCCTTTCGGTCGAGTTCTTACAAACCTCTCAAATCCTATTTTTTCATCGACAGGTAGGGTGAATTCTAAGGTTCCTTATTCTGGTTGTAAAGCGGAAGAAGAGGGAGAAAGAATGGGCACAGCCCCACCAGCAGCCCGCGTTTTCGACCCGAAAGGAATTGAAAATGAAACAAGAATCTGTGTTCACTATCTATGGAGCGGAGTGACTATCCTTAATCTCCTCTTCCCTATCTCCCCCTTGCCTTTTTTTCTTGGCCATTTCTTTTTTTGTATTGTTTATTATGATTGATCTGTAGTTCAAGGGCACTCTTCCTAATCCGAGTTTAAGATGGAATAAGACCCAGACGTAGAGTCCCGTCGGCCGGGAAGGGATTTATTCTATTGATTTTTTATTCCCTTCAGTCCTTACCTTTAAATAAGGGATTCTTCTCTTTCCCCACGAGGGAAAGCCCTTCCCAGATGGAGTAGTGCATCTCTGTCTTGAAAGCCCGCCCTACATATAGGAGTTCCTATCTCTACTGCCTATCCAACCCGAAGATTCTTATTCGTGGTGTAGTGCTTCGAGTAGGATCCGACCCCATCCCAGCAGTAAAAAAACTCCTTCCTGACCCGGCTCACCTGCCTCTGAAGCTGGAATGCCTTTATAGAGGAGGCTACCCGAGGAATCGATAAGTTTGAAGTGGGATGTGGAATGTGATGGATGGTGGTTATGAAATCAGTTCTGCATCAGATGATGAGCCCATGCGAAAACTTTTTCTTTTATTGTCGCCCGGCTATTCGATTGAGTCGAAAGCCTACCAACGCATAAAGGTTCCGATTCGAGCGAGAGCCCAAACGGGGGAGGCGAGAACATCTTGATCGAAAGCTCCACTGTTCTGAATAATGAGAAAGACTTTTCAAAATTCGATCAAATCGATCGATAATCTTATCATCTGTTAGGTAGGCCAACCGACCGACCGAGTTTTGTTGGGCTGGGCGTCCATGTCACAGAACCTTTCTTCTAGCCAAGAATCCCATTATTGATCGAATCGGGGCGGATCCAATTCATTGGCAAATGAAAAATCTACTGTTTTAACACTCAGAAAAAAACCTAGAAAAGAGGAAGAGTCACTAAGACAAGAGCTAGGTAAGCAAGAAGGAGAGGCTAGAAAAGGCGAGGCAAGGGGCTCTCCATCTGACGGAAGATTGTGTCCAGGATCTGGTAATCTAAGCCTTGCTTCTTCTGGTCGGCTCGTATTAGCCTGTGCTTTATTACAGGTAGTCATTCCCCCCGTTCCTTTAGTCTTTTCAACGTTGAATCTTAAGTCGCGGTCATGTCTCGCCCCCCCAGTATAGTGACCGATTCCATGTTTCCCCCGAATTTAATCAGTTCCAGGCTCTCATTCCTCTCCCAGCAAGAAAACGGATGCGCGAAAGCCTATCTATACTATAGTAGGGGGCTTTCGCTAACGCGCGCCCCTATCTCGTCAGCCGTTGCTTGTTTGGTCGAGCACTTCGTTCCTGACTCTAACAAGTCAGTGAGAAATCCCTTAGCACAAGCACTAAGTAAGAAACCTACCTTTTGACAACCTTACTAATAGAAAGGGGAAAGATGCGCTCAAGCATGCGAAGAAAGCTCTTCGAGCTTCCCTTATATTATAGAAAGGTTTGTAGAAAGGGGCTTCTTCCAATATCCCAACAAAGTAGGGGCTTCAAAGCTTGTAGTTTAGGGGTGCGCAGGTTTGGAACCCTATACAAGAGGCTAGCGTGCAATGGCTTTCTCTGATGGGGGCTCGCTTCTTCAAGCGGAGCTTGCTGCTTTTCATTTTTATAGGAGTAGGTAGGTGCTTGCTGCTCGTAAAAGCCGTAGCTTGCTGTCTACTAAACGAGCCTTCACTGCCCGCCCGGCCCCTATCTTTAATCTTAAGTAAAGTGAAGTCAAATCAATGAAGTGAACAGCCCAACCTCTTTGTTTGAAGCGGAAGCTTCTACTTGTTGAAGCTTTGCTCCCCCTAATTCCAAAAAACAATAAATGGACTTGCTACTATAGTTATAGTATAGTAAAAAGCTTCTCTTTGATAGCGGTCATAGGGGGGTTCAGAAAGGATCTGATCGTAGATAGAGACAACAACCAGTGCGGGGGTAGGGGCGGATGTAGCCAAGTGGATCAAGGCAGTGGATTGTGAATCCACCACGCGCGGGTTCAATCCCCGTCGTTCGCCCATCAATAAATGGACCATTTGTTACGCCTAGAAAGAATTTTTTCTGCAAGTCATCTCGAGGCTTTCAAACGCATCCAAGCCCGATTGAAACATAGAAACCATAGATTCGCGTCGCCTACTTGCGTCAGGCTAAAGCCCCCTTGCTTGCGGGTCAGGAAAAGACTTTCACCTCACCATCTCACTCTGAATCCGCAGAAGAGTATACCATATCGAACGAAGAAAAAGCAGATAGAAGAAATAGAAGCAAAGAAATAACAATAACCAAAGGTGGTGAAGGGGTATAGGGTGAATAGGTTTGTTTCGAATTCGAATAGGTTTGCATCAAGGTACGTTTTCCCAAATGTTGATGGCTTGGAGTTCCCCATCTTTGAAGAGAAGGAGAGGTATGGGGATATAGTATATATAGAGTATAGTCCCTACCGTACGGTGCCCGAACACGATTTCTATCTTTCTACCGGGGCCCTCTCTTTCTTTTGGAATTTCATCCACAGAACGAACCAAGAACTGATAGAATTGTTGATGCCACCGCACCGAGAAAGAAGACTGGAATTAATGATTTGAAAAAGAGGGCTAGGTCTAGCCAAGGATTGAGTCCTTTTTCTTTTGGATCTGCTACTCGACCCGTATTCTGTTACAGGTTTGCCTAGCGCTTCCATCGAAAGCTTATACCTGTTGACTTTGAAGCCAATTGCCATCCTCCTTTTAAATTAAAGCATCCCGTTCTTCGATTTCTGATTCATATGCATCTCAAGACCGACCAAGCAAGGGTTAACGTTGTGTAGTCGGGAATAGAGTTGCCGGTAACCTTTGGCTAATAGCTAGCCTAAGACAAGAGGCAATAAAGCAGAGCTAGCGAAGGGAGACCAAAAAAAAGCAGGAGCTTTTTAAGCGCGCTCTGAAACAAAGGAGGCAGATACGTGAATGAAGTGAGATCTTGGAACAAGGGCAGTGGTTGGGTGACGGAGAAAATGGAAGGAAAGTGGCTTGGGAATGAAACAACATAGGCAGTCCCTCATGAGTGCGGCACGCATCATTGCCTTTCGCAGCAGTGCCTGACCGGTCCTTTCTCCTCTACAGGAAAAAGAGGTTTTGACCGCCAGGAGCCGGCTGTTGATAGCGAAGGACGAGCGTGATGCGATCCAGTCTCGATGTGCCTCCTGAAGGAGAGCTAGGCAGGACGATCTCCCGTGGCTCTAGATTAATGTGGTACGGCTAGGGGTGGACGCAAGTGTGAGGTACTGCATTGGCATTCTAAGCAGCGTTCCCCGGTAGCTGAGGAAGCCCCTTCTACGTTCTCAATGCCCGCGTCGACCCTATCGTCGCGTAAGGTGAGTTGACCGTCCATTGACAGAAGTTCATAGGCTTTTTAAGGAGGGATAACTAAACAACGGTCATCGGCGATGTGACATGATCCCTCAGTTCTCTTGGCCCCGGCCGAGATTTAAAGCCTTTCGCTCGACCACCAATGTCTTACACTGCATGGCCAGCGGCTTTAGCTTCTGCTACTGACAATGACTACAGCTCTGACGACTGCCCTACTTACTCACTTGCATGTCGTCTTCGGCTGGCTCTTGACATTCCAGATCTATCTTCCACTCGCGCTCTCGAGACCTGACTAGACATGAAATGAACCATCTATCCGTACTTCTTGTCTCAGCTCTTGTCTTCGACGACGAGCCCCCCCGTTGCACGGCCTTCCGTTGCTAGGAAGATAGCATTCCCATTCACTGACTTGTGGTTGACGACGCCCTCTCTTCGAGTGGAACGCTTCCGCCGCCTGAATCTTGATCTCTCTAGAAATGCTACCTTCTTTTTAAGCTGCAAGTGTCTTTCTTTGGGAGAGGTTCAGTTCAAATCAATTCAATCAGGAGGGAACGAACGGAGCGCATATACGCTCAGTGAAGGCTAAGGTGCAGGTGGGATAGGTAAAGCGGCTGTCCGTGGAAAGATCAAAGATTGAAAATCTGGCTATCGTTATGTCTGTCCAGACAATCTTCTTTTTGTACCATGGGTAATTGATCATTCATTGGCAATTTGATTGGGCTATATCGTGATGAGAAATGGGCATACAATCAATGTCACTCATAGCAAGCAAGAGAGAAGTTATTGATGTGATGACAAGGCATACCCAACAGTCTGAAGGAGTAGTGCCCCTCGGGACAATTCCTTTTTCTTTGTTTGAAGTTCCGTTCCTCTTCTCTTGAAGCCCTTGCATGGTATCATGTCTCGGTAGTACTCGGTATCGGTAGTCTTTCCCCTCTCCGTGATAAAATTGTAAATTGTGGTTTCCTTTCGTATCGAGATCTTAATAAGACTGGAATCAATCTACCGAGGAACTTATCGCTAGGGAACTGGTCAAAAAGTGCTTTCTGTCTCAACGGAAGTGCGAAAGCCTATTTGTTGCTTTTAATACGAGATCAGAATAAGCCTATAGAAAGAAATTCCTCTTCTTTTGTAGAGTAGATTGTCAGCGGTGGTACCGAAATAGAATGAAATGGAAGAGTTCCCCCGAAAGAACAAGGTTGGTAGTAAGTAGGGAGGAGATCGTCAAGGTTGGGATTAATCGTTTCAGTTGGAATGCCAAATCATTAGCGACTGGCGCTGTCTTAAACTTAAAGAAGTACCATTGAGGTATTTGTAGAAGTAGGGTCAGGTTAGGGCTTCTTCTTTAGCACATAGCTGGGCTGAAGCTCAAACCAAACAACGACATGGGATGATTTCCCAAGCTATTGGTGCGGAGTTCCATCTCTCTTTGCCTGAAGCTCTCTTCCTTGATAGTTTGGACCAAATCTGGAACAGAAGCTGGAATTGACCAATGGCACTAGTCCCGATGTCTTGTGGGAACACCTGCTACACTTCTCTATTACTATATCTGACCATATCTCGTACCAAGGCTGAAACAGTACCGAGATGAACCAGAAGTAGGGGGAAAGACTCCTACTCAGCTCTTCATTGCCAGCTAGCGCAGACTAGCGGTTAGACGCTTCGTTTGTATGGCCTTTCCCTGCATTATATACCACGTTTCATTTTCATAGCCCACAAGAACTTCCACTTCTGTTTTCCTTCCTAAAGGTAGCCCTCCACTTCAGGCGATTACGCTCTTCACGGGTTGGATTTCATTTTTTTCATCATCCCTAGAAAGTCTTGTCGCGAGCCAAGTAGAGTGTAGAACATTGACAGGGAACCGCGAGGAGAATTGCATCCAGGGCCCGATCTTCTACTGCCTACCTTGATTCATGGGGCAGGGAGCCAACATGGTTGATAGCAATTGCACCCAGGGCTCGATCTACGGCTGTCAAGCTTTCCCATTCGCATGCCTTAGGCGGGGGGTCACCGCTCGATCTTTGTTTCTTCAGAACGAGGTCCGAAGAAAGGCGGGAATAAGGGCAGCACTTCCTTAAGGTAGCCAAGCGAGCTTCGCGGATTTCATAGTTTCATCGAGGTCGTCATGAGTTGAGTTAGCATGAAACGGGCGGGGCCATCTTAGGAAGCGGATCTTCGTCTACGGGGGACAGTTGGCTATTTGACACTTCTGCTATAGCTTAGTGCTTCTTTTGCGGTACCATAATGCTCTTCCTTCTCCGTTTTGTTCGTACACGAGTGAGAATTTCCAGCGTCTGACTCACCAGCATAGGACTCCGTGCCGATGGCTGAATAACTACGATAGGATTCACCAGATGAACCGGATGATCCAGCACAAAAGGCTTTGTTTGACCTTTAAATAGAAGTGGTGGGAACCTGGGTCTGCAGATACCTGGACTCGCAAAACTACTCAAATGTGGCTTCTCATCGATAGAAAGAGGTGTTCAACGAACGGAAATTCCAGACTTTGGTACGCGCATCGTTTCTTCAGTTGGTGGGGCTAGGTTAATAGCTGGCATTTAATAAACAGAGCGATAGACCCCTGAGTAGGACGGGAAAGGCTAAGCTTTGGTGCCATCGTTTGTCTAGTATACTTAGTGTGCCTAGTGTGAAAGGAAATATGGCTTCGGGCAATGTCACTTCAAAAGAAAATCCTATTCTATTGGCTATTGAGAACTGGGATATATTGATTCTGGTTTTCCAGAATTGCTTCTTTCTGTGCCTGCACCTATTATGTAGATGATGGACTATAAAAAAAAGGTATTATACTGACCATGGCATAAAACAAAGAAGAATGTCCGGCGATAGCATAGGTGCTCTTGCTCCCGCTCCGATTGAGTCCGTTCGAGTTTCAGCTTGGCTAGGGCGCTGGAAAAGAAGTCATTAAAGCGAGCTACCGTGTCCTTATCCGAACCACTACGTACTCCAACAAGGAAGCCATCCCCGTATCTACTAAAGAAAGATGGATTTGTTTTGCACCTGATAGCGCAAAAGATGGATGCCTTTCAGTATAAATTTCCTACTTAGGAAGAGCCCTTCTCAAAGACACGCGAGCCAGCCTAGAACGGAGCACATGCTACTTCTTCGAAATCGCGAACACCTTACCTTTCTTCTTAGTCTGATCCGGACACTCAAGACCTCGGTTCTTGGCTTTGATCCAATTCCGAAGCTCGTTTGCTCACTAGCCGATGTCATTTTCAATTGACTTAGTTAGAAAAGTATGGAGATTTTAAGTAGCAAGAAGTTTCTTTACCTTCCCCCTTTTGGGGGTAGTGGTATATACGATACAGATTTCTTTTAGGAATGATCTTTCCCTGTAACTAGAAATTGAATAAGAGAAGAAAGATCGTAGCGTAGAAAAGAAAGAACGTTTTGATTCGAGGCGGATCCCTTTTTTTAATTTAGGGAGGCTCCTATCCGATTGACAAGAGATGCTTGCTTTTAAAGGAGTATGCCCAGTTAAGAGGAAAGAGGAGAGATGGCATAGAATCAGCTACTGGTCTCAGGTGCAAATGACAAATGGGCAGTGAATCAATACCTGTCATTCTTAGGATAAGCAGTCTCCGCTTTTACAGGTTCTGCTGTGAGGGAGGAAAGATCAGATGTCACGTAAAAAGTGTTAGATAATAGATTCAATGGCGGAGTCCCTTGTGAAAGAAGAAGCTGCATCGAGAATGGGTTTTGTTCAAATAGGAGCTGCAGGCCACCAAGGAATAGAAGAAGCTGTGGGAATAACCGGTGTTGGAGGCATTACCACTGACCCCCTTTCTGGGAGTACTTAATCGACTCTATTCAATCTGCTTTACGAAAGTCAAAAGCCAAGCTAAGCTCGTGAAAGCATTCACTCTTCATAACCGTTCGCATCCCATTTTCGATAGTGGAAATGCCATAAAGCGCGAACCAAGATCCATAATACGAAAACCAAAATAAGAATGAGGAAGAAAAAGATATCGTGATGTAAGTCTATTATTCCTTGCATCATAGGTGTTGCTGCGTCTTGAAATCCTAATTGCCATGGTTCCGCTGCATCACAAGGAGCAATCGTGAGGAATTTATTTAGAACAATAACAATCATTTGCTTTGCTTTATTATTTGACTGCTCTGCTCCCCCATAAGAAGAGACTTACTAAAAAAAATACAAGCTTTGCTTGGGTGTTGCCCAAAGGAAAAAATGGGAGTAGAAAGGCGGTCGAGTTAAGTAAAGACTGAAAACAATGAACTCACGGAAAAGACTTTGTTTGGAAATCCCTACCTCAACAGCATAAAAAGTGATTAGGCGGGGGCAGGATTCGAACCTGCAATCTTCAGGTCATGAGCCTGACGAGTTAACCAACTACTCTACCCCGCTTCTTCCCCGTTTCCTTCTCTTTCTCTTACTATTTTGATAGAGGAGACAGCCCACACTGAACACCAAGCCAATCTCGGAATCAGTACACGAAACTCGATCAATCCACGAAGGTGTGGCATTTCTCCACCCTCTGCTAACAGTTTTCTTCTCTTATGATATTTCTATCAATTTTCTACTTCCTTGATCGAAAACGTGTAAAAGAGGCATTCCAGGTTCTACTACTTTCAGGCTATATCACGGTGGACAGAATGAGGGGGACTTTTGGTGGGATGCACGGGACTGCCTAAAGAGACTCCTAATGTTAAAAAAACTATGTAACTTAATGAAGGACTATGGCAGAAAATCCTTAGGTCCTTTTTATTTAGCCCTATTGGCAGACTATGACCAATTGGATGGTTAGAGAACAGGGCTCCCCAACTTTCTTTCGGCCTTTCTTTTGCCAGCAATGGTGATCTCTCATGACTCTAAAAATTTCTCATTGTCTCCAAGTTAGCTGCTTGGCATGAGTAGCTTGGCTTGCTCATGCGGGGCTTTGTAAAGAAAGTAACCAGGGGATTCATTCTACTAATCTTCTAAGTTTTGATTAGCTGTCCCAGGTCAAGGAGTAAGTATTCGCCTGTTGGCATGTCCGAGCTAAGATCGGTTGAGGCGGGTAAAGACGGTTGCCTAGCTTACTTAGTAAAGGACTCCTTTTGTTTAGCGGTCATGGATCGATTCTAGGTGGTTAACTTTTATACCCCTATTATCAGAGTTCACGTTCTGATCTAGAAAATCTACTTGGAAGATGAGTTCCATAGTTTTAGACAGGAAAGGATTTATCCTCAAAGACGTTCCAAGGGCGGGGTTCAAAATAGCAATAGCTAATATTTAAGCATAGTGGCCATTGAAAATAGTGCCGAGTCATCTCCGTCCCACAGCCTAGTCTTTCAAAGAGAGCAGGGGATTCGTTCACAAGAGAGGAGTATCTCTTATTGGCTTAGCCTTTCGAGTTGAAGGGTACGTCGTTAGGCTCATTCTGGTCTCATTCTTGTTCATAGGCTGTTAGGACGAAGTATCAGCTATTGAATCAGCAAAAGAAGACTTGAAGCGTTTGTAACCCGTTCTAATTCGTTGAGTAAGGGGCTTAGCGCTTTTATGGTTTACTGCCCTCTACTCTTATATGCCATATGCCCATTTTGCAATAAAAAGTGTTTGTGAGGGAGGTTTGTGAAAGCAAATCTCTAGTAAGAAGAAAGGAAGAAAGCTAGTAAAGGCACTGGCATAGTGACTGGACAAGGAGAATTGATAGACAGAATAAATTGTTCAAGAATCGCTTCTTCGACGAAGGGTTTTAGTCATTGATAGGCCTTTCCTACTATACAGAAAAAGAATTTATTATGTGCATTTTGCTGGGCTTAGCCCTATATAGCCCTTTCGACGCAGCAATGAGAGCAGCAGGGGTTTACCTCTTGGCGGAGGAGTGAGTGAGTCTGAGGCTGGCATGGTCTTAGAATGCACGATAGAAGTGCGGACTTAGAGCTGTTTAGCGGCATAAACCCTAAGGATAACTGTTCTTTAAAAATAATACATACCTCTCTCTCTTTTTTATTCTTACTGTCTTGTGAGCCATTGCGCATAGCCCTTTCTTTGTTGGGCAATTGAATCAGGAACCGGCTGATCAATCCCAAACAGCCATACCACTCTCTTACCCAGGTACCACTCGATGTGGTCCAGGTATCTAACTCCATTCGGGCAAGGAAATACAGATCTGAATAGCTACAGCTGGCCTAGCACTTAGGGCTATATTCTTCTAGGGGCAAGCCCTTCTTCTCATCCGCTAAAGTCAAACTAGAAACTAGCAACCGGCTCAAAGAAAAGGCTGGATCGGTTCACTGCCACACCTCAAGCATCATAGCAGGAGCCTAGGTAAAAAAAGCAAGTACCGGCTAAAGAAAGGATTTTCAGTCTTCCTTTGCACAAACAGCTGTAGTGAGGAGCAAAGCAGGAAGGGTCCAAGTGGAGGTCCTTTTCGGTCCTATATATTCTACAAGAAGAAGGCGGAGGGAAACTCCCCAACTGCCGCAGCTTTCCTGCGGCTACCTTGTTACGAACGATGAAGAAGAGAAGGGAATCGCCAGATTGAACTCCTAAGACTTCAGTCAAACAAAGAAAGGTAAAGCTCAGGAACAAGCACTCAAACGAGGCGGGGGATCCATGTGAAGCATTTTTCAAAAAAATGGAGTGTTCAGTTGACCCTACCTGAGATATACTCGAGAAGGAAGACTCTATCCCTTGCCTGGCCAGTGAAGAAGGCATCTCGGAAGAGGAAAGGAGATTGGGGCTGGACCGAATAGTGCGTTGCAATTACAATTTCATTGCCTCTATCTCATAGTACGGAGTAGAAGATAGGGTGTTAGTTGTTTCATGGTTCCCAACGGGACGTAGCTAACCCTTCTAAGATAACCAAGTCTCAAGCTAAAAAAAGCGTATTCTAGCCCAAGAGCTCATGGGACAATCAATAATAAACAGTGACACCCAACCTGGAACAAGAACCAAACCTGACAGCGAGAGGAGACATTCAATAAGTCAGTTAGCCCGGAATGAGAGAGTGAGAATTGAAATCCCATAAAGAAAGGCTTTCCTAGGCCGTTTTGGATAACTACGCGTAGCCTACTCATCCGGCTCCCAACAGATGAGACCGTCCTTCTATGTCATCCGGAAGCTATTCCGAATCCTTCACACAAGAGGAACCTGGTTCGACTAGCGCTTCGCACCTTGCTTTGGATTCACTGATTCCCTTTCTTTGAGGGCATTCCACGGCAGCAGATTTGCCACATCTAACCTCTTTCGTTGAGACGTTGGTCCCTGTTCTCGATTCAGCTTCAACTACGGAGGATCGGTCTTGCTGTTCCCAACGTGGAATAGATTATTACTTCGACTACAAGAAATTTGATAACCACAACTTGTCTTGTCATACTAGAAGTTCTAACTAGAGGCAGGTTTTTGGGAAGTAAGTAGTGGCGCAGGGAATGGAGTTTTAAGAACACCTGGAAAGCGGGATGTAGCTCAAGCGATGGGGCCCTCCTCACCTCTCCCCATCCCATGGGCCATTTTTATTTTTAGTTAAGTCCATGGCCGCTTTTCCGGAATTTCCCCCACCGGTAAACCAACCGGTAAAAGTAAAAGAAAAGCCACTTTTTTCTTTTATCAGAATACGAATGAGATCAAAAAGGCCATCATTGGGGCAAACGATGCAATAGCTTCGGTTAGAGCAAAGCCCAAAATGGCATAACCAAATAATTGTTTTGCCAATGATGGATTTCGCGCCACGGAATGGATCAAAGAACTGAAGACGTTTCCAATACCGACAGCAGCTCCCGCTGAAGCAATTGTAGCAGCTCCGGCACCCATTGATTTTGCACCTTCTAACATCTCAAATTCAAAATTATCGTCACGCTTTTTCATTCACGATTTTATGTTCTCGTCGATTCTTCCCCTCGTTCCTTTTCTCTTGGGCATCTCACTTGGTATGCCACGGACATTCTTTTCTATCTTGTACCTTAACCTTAGTACACTGAACACCAACCCAATTTGATAAAAGGCGAAGTCGAAGCTACTCGATCATTCAACAGGGACAGCAGGAATCTACGCTAGGATCCAACCTGCGCTACCAGCTGTCTTCTCTTATGCAATTTCTAGTTAGAATCTTTTTTACCATAAGGATCGAAGACTAAGACCGGAAATTCTGCATCCACTTTCCCGCCGGATGGGAAAGAATTATGCCTTTATGAATAAAGTGAACTTACGGAATACCCGAGCCGAGAGACAATCACTCATTTCTTCTGTATTCGGAGCGAGAACCTAGAGTGACGTCCCTCCAGACAAAGCATGGGATAGTCTGACCAAAGGAGCCAACTCTTACCCATGAAGTCTCAGGCCCAGAAGGTCATAACCAGCCACACCAACCCTAGTTCAAGGGGTATGGTGGACAGCCAGGGTAGATAACGGTCCATGATCTTAACTAAGTCACATTTCACTTGACTTACACGACCACGGACCCTATCCATATCCTTAACCATACTGATGATTGGCTCAAAAAGCTTCTTATCTGCATGCTTAACCAATACTATAAGGCTAAACTGAAGAAAGAACAAGAAAAACGCACTAATACATCAGCACGGTCATCTTTTCGAAGGATCATCTTTCTGTGAAAAGAAGGAATAATCCTAGGATAACCTGACCGTGTTAGAGAGACAGAGACAGATAAAGAACCTTTAGGTCGATTGACGCCGCCATAGGCAGTCATGAGACAAGTATTACACTGCTTAAGATAAAGCGCAAGATGTAAATATCCACTCTTTCGACCCAAATAGATTACCTGTTTGGCGAACAAGTAGGCGGCAATACACATCTCCTTATTCAGACCATCAGTGAGTATTAAGATCACCTTTGATAGAAATGATCTTAGTACCCGAGAATCTTCTAAAACTCTCTGCCATCGGACAGTTACAATCCTAAGTGATGAACTACTCAGTCGGAACATTACTAGTTCACTATGAACGTGTGTCATCCGTTTATCCAATCATTAGGGTTACTAACCCTGGATGGTGGCAACTGACATATATATAGTGAAACTTCAAAAAAATAGTATTCAAGACAAGAGCCCCTTCCTCTTCTCACCCCGAGGGGCTTCATTAAACCTTATTTATAGCGCATCAGGGGATCACACGAATGCTCATATGTAAAGAAAGCCGGGGTCATCCTCTATGATGGCTGGAACCGGGATTGATGATAGGGGGCTTCCGAACGAACTGACTGGATGATCTGGATATGGATCTAGATCGGGGTGAAGACTTCGCTCGTACAAGTAAACAGACGTTGGTGATTCCGCGGAATCAACTGTAAAATCCTTTCGTCATTCAATTCATTATTGAATCTAGAAAGTGCTCTGAAGAAGATGATATAGAGAGTCATCCGAAGCGTTCTCTTCTAAGTGGTCCATTGGGGTAAGCGCGGGAGCAGCAATCCAGCAGAAGAACGAGGAGAGAAAGGGAGGGGAGTGCCCCCTTTCGGACCTTCTGACTGTTGGAAGGGGCATCATCATTGTCGGTTCCGACTCAACCGTGCTATGGGAAGGCTACGGGCGCTAGAGCGGCACTTAACACAATCTCATTCACGAACAACTGTCGGGTGTCGATTAAGTGCTTGGCGGGCACTACATGGCTCGTAACTCGGAGAGCTGGAGTCAAGCTAGGGTTACGTACCTAAGACACTCCTCGACGACTTTGGAGTGACGGACAGACAGGCTACGGGAGCGTAACCTTGCACCTCCTTTATACGTGCGCTCCTGGATTCGAGAGCCATCGTGTCAGAGCTCACAACTCCGCTTAGGCGGTATCCCTTCTATCTATATGATATCTTTCCTTGCCTGGTGAACTAACTTTTTCTATAAAATCTAAGTTGATATATAAGATTGCTGCTTCTTCGAACTTCTATACGCAACTAGCATAGCGTGAATCTAATCTAGCCTATAATCGAATCGAACTCAGTTTTCTTAATAAGATATTTCTGGTTAGCCTCTCAAAGAGCTTATTCTATGACTTCTATATATCACACGAAGCCTCCCTACTTTATACCAGATACCAGCTGATTCATCAATACAAATACCAAGATAGACGAGAGAAGGCTAGCCGTCCTTATCTTTCTTTTTTACGCTTTCTTCTCTTATGAGATTTAGAGGTTCTGGCAGCGGTGTGAAACTATACGAGAACGAGGACTGAATGAAATGCCACAGCTTCAGTTCTGACTCCTTCCTCTCCTTACCCCTTTATATCTAGGGCGAGCTTCAAGGAACCTCTTCCTTTCAGTCGAGACCAGGGCTCTCTCCTATCCTTTCGCTTCCTTACTTCCCCATTGGTGTGATATGATGTTAGATGAGATTCTATTATCGTATACGCTTATGAGAGGCGAGAGGCACTTAGCAAATGGGATCCGGCTCTATGAGCTCCTGGGCAAAGGTTTTTCGAAAAAACTAAGACACTTTTAGAAAGAAAGACAGAACTCTTCTTTCTTTATATATTATACAATATTCTCAGTCAGTTATCAGTATAGTTTGCCACCTTGTTCTCAACTGACCTAGTAGGTTGTTGGCTAACACCTCTTATTTATCTTATTCTTCATAGTCGATTGAGGGACCGCCTGAATCGACAACCCACTTCCGGAACACTAACTAGAAAGCAGAAAGCTCAGATGAGAAGGCAATATCAATTGAAGACCCTTATCCGCATAGGTTGTTGCTAGGCTCTTTGATAGAATAATGGGGCCGGTCTTAGCACTTTCCTGTTGATGCAAGGAAGTGACATAGGTCAATCAATCAGGTTAATCCTTCCCAACTTGCATTCTCTTCCTTTGGTTTTGAATCCCTTATGCCAGTTCAGCCCAGGAGTGGGCCTTGGGTCAGATGTGGCATTGGTTTGAAAATTCATATCAGATCATCTGTCCAAATTGAAGAAGAACTAGTCCTACCTGCTATGCCCTGAGGCATTCCTTTAGCAAGGCTACGCACCTTCCCGCATTCCTTACCTCTGTGTGTGATATGATGCCGATCATAATCCCCTCTTTGCAAGAAAGGGGCTAGGCAGGTTCAGAATGAGAATCTTCGACACCTGTAGTTTAGCAATCAATTAGATCCCGCTCTCAATAGAAGGCTTAGCTTGAAGCATGGCTTGCCGTTTCGATAAGGATAGATCTAATTGATAAAGCCTCTCGACCTCTTCCAACTACTGTACTATAAAAAGCCCTGTGATCCTTTCGAAAGGCGAAGGACTGGTCCACAAAAATGGCAGCGCTCAAAAACGGAAGACTCAACATGCGCGCAAGGGCCATTAAGACGAGATCGTCCTCTTTTTCTGGGCGAACCGCCAAATAACGATTTGGTAATTCAGGGACTGAGAAGGTGTGGAAGAACCTCGTCTTCACCTTCATCTTCTCCTACTCTCAATGAGACTACGCTTAGAAGACTTCCTTTGAATCCTTTCATCTTTGAGTTAAGTTAATCGTTTCAGTTGAGCACTTCGCCCTCTCCCTGAAGAGCGTAACCGTCCAGACCCTTATTCATCTTTTCGTTCGTGCTCTGTTACTATCATTGTTGTCACTTTGGGAATCTTTGGCTTTGTCTCCCGATCCATCCGTCTGAGGTTTAAAATCAACGGTCAGTTGTCTATCGCTCTGGCGCATCGAGGCTTCTCAACGCAGCTAAGCTACTTACGACTGGTCGTTACTCTACATCGCAGCGCAGATCTCCGGTCCTAGGCTATCAATTCTGGGGCAGTGAAACAATCCAACGGAAAATGGTCTGTTCTCCGCTTTCGTTACGTCGGAGAGTCATTAGACTATAGCTACTATGCTGCGCGAACGCCGCATAGAGAGATTCTTTGGTAATACAATCGGGATTCTATGAACGCCGCCTGGCGGTTCCCAACTAACTTAAAAGTACCTCACAAAATTTTCGGTCTCGCCTTAAGCCTTCGTCGAGGACGGTCTGATCAAATGGGGGGTGGTCTTCTCCTCGCTTTTATTGCGTAGAATGTATAGAGAGCTACTATGTGGCACCCGACACACAGAGAGAATTCTGTTGAGATACTATTATGATCGCCTTCCCCAACCACCGCCCTTGTTATTATTCTTCAGCCTAACCAACCATTGAAAAGATAGAAGACCCCATAATGAGTCTCATTACAACATATTTTCTATCTTCTATACGGCTCATCATGGTATATGGCCCACCCGCCTCTTCCTCTTTGGAAGGTCTTGGGCCTCCCTTATTCAAGAACCTGATTCTCTACGAGCTATCTAAGGGCTTGGGGGTGGTGGTGGTCGAGGTTCTCACAAGCAAGGGCTGGCCCAGGAAGCTGATTTACTAAGTCGTGCTGTGAACAAGTAAGAAAGCCTCGTCTTAGCTGATTCAAAAGGGTAGGGGCGATTATGCCTCGTTCCTGACGTTTTTTCGAAGGTTCCAGCCGCTAATCTAATGGATGCCAAGGCAATGGGTGGGCTTAGGTAAGCTGCTCGTCATGCCTTCAAATCGAAAAAAAGGGTCAACGAAGGCATTATGTCGCGCTGAAAACGTATGTTTAGAGGTGGTACGCTCTGTTCTCTAGCAGAATCAAAGGTAGGCCCGATCGAAACCTCGCTCCTGTGATGTTTTAGCTTCTTCAATGAGATAATTCCCGGACCTCGCTGATTGGGAGGACCGGACTTGGTGGGCCGATAGCGGTAGGTTTGAGTTTGAGCATTCAGTCGTCGAAGACGGTGGTTAGCTCCTCTCTTTTCAAGACAAGGTTCACGCCCTTCCGGTAGGTCTTGTACGCGGGGCTTCACCAATTGATCATACCCGCCGGTTGACCCATGAGGAGCTTTTCCGGACTGAGCTGAGGGGATCCGTATATGTTGTTCAGGTCGATCAGAAGTCGCAGATAAATGGAAGGCTTAAATACCAAAAACTACGGAGGCACGATCTACTAAAAAAATGGGTAAGCCCGGTGGTTCAAGTCGAGCCTAGCCAACAACCAACATCAGCTTCTAGGGATAGTAGGAGCTCCTGTTGCTCCAACCATTCTAGTGGACCGGTCGAGACCAGCAGCTATGAATACCCTCGGTTGTGCCAAGGCAGCAGATCGGGATCGAAGAGCAGTTGTTTAGCAAGTCAAAGAACACGAACCCACCAAGCAACGGAACGTTGTGCGGTAGGTAGAGGCGGAAGTCGATAAGCTCATAAAAGTGTTCTCAATTACGAGTAAAAAAAAAAGATCTAAAAAGTGTTCCGCCCGGCCAAAAGCTTTATAGGCCAATCCTCAAAAAGAATCATTTTATTGGACCCAGGGTAATTTTCTTAAGCCATCCGTCTTAAGCACGCAACAAGCAATCTCGCTCGCTCCTGTAGGTGGGAAGGGAAGGGCCGGGACTCAAGTGGGGCTGGAGAGCTACTGCCCTGCCTTTCTCTAGTTGGTAATTTGAATATACCGAGGGTGTTGGGGCAAATAGTTTTTTTGAAAGTGGTGCATGTAATGTACTAGTTAGTAAATGAAATGGATATCAATCACGCCATCAGATAGAAGACATTGAATTCAAGTCTGTGCCGTGCTTTGTCAGTTCTAAGAGCAGGTGGAAGACCTCCCCTTCAAATATGTGTTTTCACGATCTGCCCGATGGAGAGGGATTGCATCCATTTTCTTCAGAGATGCCACAAGTGCCAAGTGCATGCGAATTTTATCTACGCGTCACCGACGGAGCTTCTTTCTATTTCCGGGGGGCTTGTCTTGAACCACTCCCATTGAGGCTGAGTAAAGAACTCAAGCTAGCAGCTCCCTCGAGTTCACCGGCGAGGCCCGGGGCCAAAGAATCAATGGAATGGACTTCGTCGTTGCGAAACGAGTCAAGAAGAAAGGACTAGAAAGAAGCCCCTCAGAGGCACTCGAGGATAATACCATTCTGATAGGGCCCATCCATACTAGTGAGTGAGTTCTGTATCAGAACCGTACGAAAGAACTAGTTCAAAATCAAGGCAGCTATTGGCATGATTTCTCTCTCCGTCCAGATCAAAAAAAGGATTATCGGCTCAGCAGCCAGAACAGACAGGACGCCTG